TTTTTGTCAACCTCTTTCCGATATGAATCTATCTGATTCAGAAGAGAAGAACTTGCATCAGTATCTCCATTCAAACACGGGTTTGATTCCCACTCCATGTTTTGAGAAAGATTTACCATCCAAAAAGAGGAAAAAACGGAGTCTTTGTCTAAAGAAATGCGTTGAGAAAGGGCAGATGTATAGAACCTTTCAACGAAGGGCTCTTTCAACTCTCTCAAAATGGAATCTATTCCAAACATATATGCCATGGTTCTCGACAGGGTACAAATATCTAAATTGGATATTTATAGATACTTTTTCAGACCTATTGCCGATTTCAGATACTTTTCCAGACCTATTGCGGATACTAAGTAGCAGTCAAAAACGGGTATCCATAATACTAAGTAGCAGTCAAAAATGGGTACGGGATATTAGGCATAGATCGGGTAGATCATGGCGAATTCTTCGGGAAAAAGGGCGTCTTGGTCGGATAAGTGAGATTTCGAATAAGTGTTTCCATAATGTTCTTCTGTCCGAAGAAATGATTCATCGAAATAATGAGTCACCATTGATATCGACACATCTGAGATCCCAAAATGTTTGGGAGTTCCTCTATTCAATCCTTTTCCTTCTTGTTCTTGCTGGATATCTCGTTTGTACACATCTTCTCTTTGTTTCCCGGGCCTCTAGTGAGTTACAGACAGAGTTCGAAAAGGTCAAATCTTTGATGATTCCATCATCTATGATTGAGTTGCGAAAACTTCTGGATAGGTATCCTATATCTGAACCAAATTCTTTCTGGTTAAAGAATCTCTTTCTAGTTGCTCTGGAACAATTCCGTTCTAAGAAGAAATATTTGAATATCAATCTCATCGATCTCATAGCAAATCCCATCAATCGAATCACTTTTTCGAGAAATACAAGACATCTAAGTCATACAAGTAAAGAGATCTATTCATTGATAAGAAAAAGAAAAAACTGGAACGGGGATTGGATTGATGATAAAATAGAATCCTGGGTCGCGAACAGTGATTCGATTGATGATGAAGAAAGAGAATTCTTGGTTCAGTTCTCCACCTTAACGACAGAACAAAGGATTGATCAAATTCTATTGAGTCTGACTCATAGTGATCATTTATCAAAGAATGACTCTGGTTATCAAATGATTGAACAGCCGGGAGCAATTTACTTACGATACTTGGTTGATATTCATAAAAAGGATCTATTGAATTATGAGTTCAATCCATCCTGTTTAGCAGAAAGACGGGTATTCCTTGCTCATTATCAGACAATCACTTATTCCCAAACTTCGTGTGGGACTACTACTTTGCACTTCCCATCTCATCGAAAACCCTTTTCGCTCCGCTTAGCCTTATCCCTCTCTAGGGGAATTTTAGTGATAGGTTCTATAGGAACTGGACGCTCCTATTTGGTCAAATCCCTAGCTACCAATTCCTATGTTCCTTTCATTACGGTATTTCTGAACGATAACAAGCCAAAACCAAAATGGGAGGATGGGGATGAGGATTATTACGAGATAAAGATTGGTGGTAGTGACGAGATTGATGCTAGTGACGCTGCTAGTGACGCGATTGATGCTAGTGACGAGATTGATCCTGACCTTGATACGGAGTTGGAAGGGCTAACTATGATGAATGCGCCAACTATGGATATGATGCCGGAACTAGGCCTCACCCTTCAATTCGAATTAGCAAAAGCAATGTCTCCTTGCATAATATGGATTCCAAACATTCATGATCTGGATGTGAATGAGTCGAATTACTTATCCCTCGGTCTATTAGTGAACCATCTATCTGAAAGATGTTCCAATAGAAATATTCTTGTTATTGCTTCGACCCATATTCACAAAAAAGTGGATCCCGCTCTAATAGCCCCGAATAAATTAAATTCGTGCATTAAGATACGAAGGCTTCTTATTCCACATCAACGAAAGCACTTTTTCATGCTTTCATATACTAGGGGATTTCACTTGGAAAAGAAAATGTTCCATACTAACGGATTCGGGCCCATAACCATGGGTTCCAATGCACGAGATCTTGTAGCACTTAGCAATGAGGTCCTATCGATTAGTATTACACAGAAGAAATCCATTATAGACACTAATACAATTAGATCCGCTCTTCATAGACAAACTTGGGATTTGCGATCCCGGGTAAGATCGGTTCAGGATCATGGGATCCTTTTCTATCAGATAGGAAGGGCTGTAGCACAAAATGTACTTCTAAGTAATTGCCCCATAGATCCTATAGCTATCTATATGAAGAAGAACTTATGTAACGAAGGGGATTCTTATTTGTCCAAATGGTACTGGGAACTTGGAATGAGCATGAAGAAATTAACGCTACTTCTTTATCTTTTGAGTTGTTCTGCTGGATCAGTCGCTCAAGATCTTTGGTCTCTACCCGGACCCGATGAAAAAAATGGCATCACTTCTTATGGACTCGTTGAGAATGATTCGGATCTAGTTCATGGCCTATTAGAAATAGAAGGCTCTCTGGTG